TTTTATATTCCCGTAAGGTCGTCAAGTAACTCAAAAGGGAAGAAGGAATAATAAGAAAGGATACTTTGATTTTATATAATTTATATATATTTAATATAAATAATATATAATTTTAATATAAATAATATATAATAAGTAAGAATGGAAATAACCCCTCATCTTTTTATTGCTGCTTTAATAGCAAGCATTTTTGTGTTCAAAGCAGCTAAATTCTTTTAGCTAGGATTTGTTGGAACAAAAAAAGGCCCGGCTAGGTATTGACCAGGCCAGGCCGTGGGAATAAAGGGAACAAAATTAAAGGGGTCTTCTTTATTTTTCTTTATATTTGTCTATTGGATCTTTCGAGCCCTTACTTAGATCTAAATGAAATTGCTGGTCAAAGTTGTACATATCTATATCATAAAGAAAGAGAAAGCAAGACTTTTTTCTTACTTCATGTGTAATGTAACATAGTCATTATTCTCTTGTTCAATTGGGGGAGATGGCTGAGTGGACTAAAGCGGCGGATTGCTAATCCGTTGTACGAGCTATTCGTACCGAGGGTTCGAATCCCTCTCTTTCCGTTTCCCATGGATGATTGATTTATCTTTCAAATTGTGCAAATCCCTTTTTGCCTAGTTCAGCGTGTGGAATAGATAACAAAATCCTAAGAAATAAAATCAAGCAAGGAAAATGAAAAACCCTTTTTATTCTTCACGTCCAGGATTACGTCCTGGATCATTAGATAGAAATCCAAAGATGAACAGAGAAACAAAGAATATCACTACTGTGTAAACGAAAAGTTTGAGAGTAAGCATGACACAATCTCCAAGATCATTTTTTTTTTGAAAAAAACGAGAAAAGAGAATAGATCCTCCAGTTTTTATACTATAATATCAGTTTAAATATTAGAATATTCTAAATATTCTATTTTGACACCAAGAAATGAAGTGATTTCTAGAAATAGAAAAGGATTTTCTGAAATTCAAAGTCATTTGTAATAAGAGTCCTTCATTACCAAAAATGGATTTCATACCCCAATTAGATATTATATTGTGGGGGACCCTAACTCTATTTAGGGTCTTTCGTTGGAAAAAAGGTCAGAATGGCGAAATGGGTCGAGCCGAGTTTTGATTTCTCGAGGTTATCCCCGACTTTCCATGTTTGAATCGAAGGTTCATACTGTAAGACTTAGTTGATCTTCTGAATTGTTAGAATTTTTTTCTCGAACAAATCATGAATCTTCTAGGATAGTATTAAAGATTTTATCGAAAACTTACAGCAGCTTGCCAAACAAAGGCTAAGAGAAAAAAGAACAAAGGTATGACTGGCATAACATCTATGATGGGATTCAAAAAAGCATAGGCCTCAGGCAATTTGGCGAAGAAAAGACTAGTCGAATAAAGGGCAGAATTAAGACAGATACAGATCAAACTAAAGATATTAAGCATAACAGACATTTTGTTCTTGGAGATAATTGCATTTTGGTTGAGTTATTGATATAAATAAGGAAAAATGAAGTAAGGTAGACAAAAAGCCCTTCTTTTTCTTTGAACCCACCCAATCAAAAATCCTCCAATTCTCAAAAGAGAATAGAAGAAATCATACTTTCATACAATATCTTAATTGAATTCTATGTAATGATCAATAAATTCAGTTGAATTCTATATCTACACGTGTCAAAATCCTAACAAGAATCTAATCTATTCTAGAAAAAGATTTTCTATAGATATTTGGACTGGAATTGACGAACACGCAATACCAATATTAGTCTTTATTAGTGTCGAATAGAAATCTAAATGGGGCGTCGCCAAGTGGTAAGGCAACGGGTTTTGGTCCCGCTATTCGGAGGTTCGAATCCTTTCGTCCCAGAGTGTATCCATTCTATCAGAATTCAGAATAAAGATTCCTTTTTGAAACAACCTTCTGTTTAAAGGTAGAATCTTAGTCATAGAATTTGATTTTTCTTTCTTTTTTGATTTTGAATGATTCAGAGAAGAATCATATCTTTTTTTTCACAACAAACTGAATGGAATTGGCTGCAAATGACATCCAGATGGAACTGAATATATTTGTGATCCAGGTAAGATGGTAACATAGATCACAAAAGTTTGCATTCAAAAAGGGTAGGGTGGGCTTTTCATCATATGCCCATTCCCTTCATATTGAAGGAAGTTAGTTACTTAGAAAAACCTTAGATCCATCTCTATTTGAATTTTCAATGATTTATTTTGAATCAAAATGCGAAGGGGCCTATTTTCCCTATCTCTTTTTCCCTGTCCCTTAAACTTAAATGGGGTATCCCAATTAGTAATCTTAACGTTAAAAAGAGATCTTTTTTAGATTGATGAATCATCATTCCCATTGAATTCGGGGAGTAGATGGCCGTTAATCAGCAACCGAAGATATTTATGAATCAAAATGCGAAGGGGCCTATTTTCCCTATCTCTTTTTCCCTGTCCCTTAAACTTAAATGGGGTATCCCAATTAGTAATCTTAACGTTAAAAAGAGATCTTTTTTAGATTGATGAATCATCATTCCCATTGAATTCGGGGAGTAGATGGCCGTTAATCAGCAACCGAAGATATTTATGAATTTCAATCTCTGTGTCTGTTCGAATCACATTAACAAAGAATCAAGTTACATATGTAACCGATGTATTTTCTTTGAACTTTGTAAGTATTTGGTGTTTGGCTTTAATGAATAATTGTAAATCAATGTTAACAATTGAGACGGGGGGTGACTCATACATTTTATTCACTTAAATGGCAAAATTGCAGAAAGATTACTTAACCTCAGGTTAAACAAAATATGAAAATACATAGAAATGAGGAAATGCTTAGCTTATATGTATGTATTGTTTGATTTCGTTGTATTTCAGTGACAGCAGTCTTTCGATTTTTGTGAAAAAGAATTGGAATTGCTTCAATGTGAAAATGGAAATATTTAACATAGAATATCCATAACAGTTGTTCAGTTTATCTGATAAATATGAAAACCCTCTAGTCGTCCATCTGATTGATAAAATCAGAATCCAAAGGACCTAACTCTTCCCTTACATCAGTCTTTTTTAGCCATCTCACAAAAAAAAAGAAATTGGATTTATTGTTCGATTTAGTTATCTGCTTTTAAATTATTGATGAATCAGTTCGAAAAGAAAGAGAGATTTCTCTTTGTTTGATGATCAGACGTAGTCTTTACTGTCAAACTTTATTCAAATAATGATGTCGAAATAGGAAACTTTTTCAATTATAAACATTTTGAATGATTTCTTAAGAGTTGAATCTTTGATATTTGAAGAAGTTGGAGTTAGGTCAATGTCAATCTAAATCTAGCCCTAGCCTATCGAGTCACTTCAGGATGGAGATTCAAAAAGACTACATTTATTCGTATTATTTATATTAGTTAGTTATGCTAGTTCTATATTTCTCTTAGATATTTCTGTTAGTTTGTTTTTTTTTTTTAGAAAAAATGTTGCATTGATAAAAGAGGGGTCTTGCTAAGATTTTTCAGAACAATCTTTACCATCTATGTATAGAAGAAAAAAGGATAGATTACTATGTCTATGTACCGACTGAACTGAACCAATGACTATTCATGATTTCATAATTGAATCAATTTCATACGGGTTCCAAATTAGAGGAATGTTATGGTAAAACTTCGTTTGAAACGATGTGGTAGAAAGCAACGTGCGACTTGAAGGACGCGATCCGATGTGGATTCTTAGTCTTACATCCACCATTTTATATCGGAATGAAGGTGCTCTCGGCTCGACATCATTTGTTCCACTATAACCCCTCTTTTTTGTTGGGTTGTATTGTAAATAAACATAGTCCATGATGGAGCTCGAGTAGAAAGTATTAATTCATTTCTCAGGGGCAAGGATCTAGGGTTAATGCCAATCAATAAATTGAAACCACTTCGTAAGTAGATCTTCGATATAGAAATCGAAAGGATCCGATTTCAGCAAGTTTCAATTTAAAAAGCAAATTTGTTGGAGTTGAGAAAACTCTTTTGATCCAAAGTGTATCACGCGAGAATCAACTGTTCCTATGATTCTTTGGTAGAAAGAAATCACAAAAGGGGTATGTTGCTACCATTTTGAAAAGATTAAGAAACACCGAAGTAATGTCTAAACCCAATGATTTAAAACAAAGAGAAAGGATCCCAAAACAAGGAAACACCGTTTCAATTGTCTCAATAACTGGATCAAAATAAAGAATCCAAATAGATTTTAAATGAGACAAAAATAAGGGGGGTTAAAGACTACTCAATAAATAAAATTGCCTAAAGATTTTCCTTTGAGCTATTTTTGAGAATTATGCAACTTGAGTTATGAGTACAAATGATTTTTTTAGGAGGGAAGAAGAAAAAAATGAGTGAAATCATAGTCTAATTCATTTTATGGACCTTTTTGCCATTCATTAGAATTCTATATATAGAGAAAACTGTGAATCATTTTTTCTCGAGCCGTACGAGGGGAAAACTTCCTATACGTTTCTAGGGGGGGGTATTGTTTATCTACATCTATCCCAATGAGCCGTCTATCGAATCGTTGCAATTGATGTTCGAGGCCGAAGAGAAGGAAGAGATCTTCGGAAAGTGGGGTTTTATGATCCGATAAAGAATCAAACTTATTTAAACGTTCCTGCTATTCTCTATTTCCTTGAAAAAGGTGCTCAGCCTACAGGAACTGTTAAGGATATTTTAAGGAAGGCAGAGGTTTTTAAGGAACTTCGCCCTAATCAAACGCAATTAAAGAAATAAAAAAGGGGGGTGATTCTTATATAACTTTGTTTTGTATTGTATCATTTTTTTTTTTACTTCTTACTTATTTTACTTATTGATTCCCCCATCTAAACCTTTTTCTATCTATGTAGTGCTAATCCAACACAAGTCCTTTTTTTTGAATATTATTGAAATTGAATTTATTTTTTCATTGTATTCTTTTCTCAACATTTATATTGACAACAGCATATCGAACAAATATAATTCATTGTGATAAGCGGATTTTTTGATT